GGACTCTATGTATTAACGATGGGAAATCGGCGGGGTATTTGTGAAAATAGGTATAATCCATATAATTGTGCGAACTACAAAAAGAAAACAGTTGATAATAATAACTATGAGTATACGAAAGAAAAAGAATCATATTTTGGCAGTTCCTACGATGCACTTGGGGCTTATCGGCAGAAACGAATCAAATTAGACAGTCCCTTTTGGCTCCGGTGGCGACTAGATCAACGTGTCATTGGCTCAAAAGAGGTTCCCATCGAAGTTCAATATGAATCTTTTGGTACTTATCATGAGATTTATGGACACTATCTAATAGTAGGAAGTATTAAAAAGGAAATCCGTTGTATATACATTCGAACTACTGTTGGTCATGTTTCTTTTTATCGAGAAATAGAAGAAGCCATACAGGGGTTTTGTCGAGCCTATTTATACGCTATCTAATATTTATACGCTATCTAAATAAATAAATTTGATTAGACGTCCTTCCTTGGGAAGTCGGGTTTATCCAATTTCATCGGTATTAGTATTATAAGAATTTCTTAATTTCTATGTGAATCAAGATTGAGGAAAGGAAGTTTTCGAATCACTGACTCAAGTCCATTGTCGAATCCTACTCAGCGGAATATGGAGGTACTTATGGCAGAACGAGCCGATCTGATCTTTCACAATAAAGTGATAGATGGAACTGCTATGAAACGACTTATTAGCAGATTAATAGATCATTTCGGAATGGCATATACATCACATATCCTGGATCAAGTGAAGACTCTGGGTTTCCAACAAGCCACTGCTACATCTATTTCATTAGGGATTGATGATCTTTTAACAATACCTTCTAAGGGATGGTTAGTCCAAGATGCTGAACAACAAAGTTTTATTTTGGAGAAACACCATCATTATGGGAATGTACACGCGGTAGAAAAATTACGTCAATCCATTGAGATATGGTATGCTACAAGTGAATATTTGAGACAAGAAATGAATCCTAATTTTCGGATGACTGATCCATCTAATCCAGTCCATCTAATGTCCTTTTCAGGAGCTCGAGGAAATGCATCTCAGGTACATCAATTAGTAGGTATGAGAGGATTAATGTCGGATCCCCAAGGACAAATGATTGATTTACCCATTCAAAGCAATTTACGTGAAGGACTTTCTTTGACAGAATATATAATTTCCTGCTACGGAGCTCGAAAAGGAGTCGTGGATACTGCTGTACGAACATCAGATGCTGGATACCTCACGCGTAGACTTGTTGAAGTAGTTCAACACATTATTGTACGTAGAACAGATTGTGGTACTATCCGAGGTATTTCCGTGAGTCCTCAAAATGGGGTGACAGAAAAAATTTTTGTCCAAACCCTAATTGGTCGTGTATTAGCGGACGATATATATATGGGGATACGCTGCATTGCCACTCGAAATCAAGATATTGGGATTGGACTTGCCAATCGATTCATAACTTTTCGAGCACAACCAATATATATTCGAACCCCCTTTACTTGCAGGAATACATCTTGGATCTGTCAATTATGTTATGGTAGAAGTTCCACTCACGGCGATCTGGTTGAATTGGGGGAAGCTGTAGGTATTATTGCGGGGCAATCAATTGGGGAACCAGGGACTCAACTAACATTAAGAACTTTTCATACGGGTGGAGTATTCACGGGCGGTACTGCCGAACATGTACGAGCTCCTTCTAACGGAAAAATAAAGTTCAACGAGTATTTGGTTCATCCCACACGTACCCGTCACGGGCATCCTGCTTTTCTATGTTCTATAGACTTGTATGTAACTATTGAGAGTCGGGATATTCTACATAGTGTGAATATTCCTCCCAAAAGTTTGATTTTAGTTCAAAATAATCAATATGTAGAATCTGAACAAGTTATTGCTGAGATTCGTACTGGAACGTCTACTTTTCATTTTAAAGAAAAGGTCCGAAAACATATTTATTCTGAATCAGAAGGAGAAATGCACTGGAGTACCAATGTCTACCATGCACCCGAATATACATATAGTAACGTTCATCTATTACCAAAAACAAGTCATTTATGGCTATTAGCAGGAAGTCCGCGCGGATCCAGTATAGTGTCTTTTTCACTCCACAAAGATCAAGATCAAATTCATTTTTATTCTTTTTCTGTCGACGAAAGATATATCTCTGAATTCTCAATTACTAATGATCAAGTAAGGCATAAATTGTTGGATCCTTCTGTTAAAAAAGATAGGGAAATTTTTGACTATTCAAGACTTGATCAAATCATCTCCAATAGGCATTTGGATTTTATATATCCTTCGATTCTCCAAGGGAATTCTGATTTATTGGCGAAAAGGCGAAGAAATAGATTTAGCATTCCATTACAATATAATCCAGAAGGAGAGAAAGAACTAATACCCTCTTTTGGTATTTCGATTGAAATACCCACAAATGGTATTTTACATAGAAATAGTATTCTTGCTTATTTTGACGATCCACAATATAGAAGAAACAGTTCGGGAATTACTAAATATGGGACCATAGAGGTGGATTCAATCGTAAAAAAAGAAGATTTGATTGAGTATCGAGGAGTAAAAGAATTTAGTCCAAAATACAAAATGAAAGTGGATCGGTTTTTTTTTATTCCTGAAGAGGTGCATATCTTACCCGGATCTTCGTACCTAATGGTCCGGAACAATAGTATCATTGAAGTAGATACACAACTCGCTTTAAATACAAATACAAGAAGCCAAGTAGGTGGATTAGTCCGAGTGGAGATAAAAAAAAAAAGTATTGAACTGAAAATTTTTTCTGGGGATATTCATTTTCCCGGAGAGACAGATAAGATATCTAGACACAGCGGCATTTTAATACCACCGGGAATGAAAAAAAAAAATTCTAAGGAATCAGAAATTTTGAAAAATGGGATTTATGTCCAACGAATCACACCCATTAAAAAAAAGTATTTTGTTTTAGTTCGGCCCGTAATCACATATGAAATAGCTGATGGGATAAATTTAGCAAAACTTTTCACTCAAGATCTCTTGCAGGAAAAAGATAATGTCCAACTTAGAATTGTCAATTATATCCTTTATGGAAACGGAAAGTCAATTCGTGGAATTTTTCACACAAGTATTCAATTAGTTCGGACTTGCTTAGTATTGAATTGGGACCAAGAAAAAAATGGTTCTATAGAAGAAGTTCATGCTTCTCTTGTTGAGGTAAGGGCAAATGATCTGATTCAAAATTTCATAAAAATTGAGTTAGTAAAGTCTAGTTTTTCATATGCCGAAAAAAGGTATGATACGGCGGGTTCGGGATTGATCCCCGATAATGGATTAGATTGCACCAATATCAACCCTTTTTTTTCGAAAGTGAAGATTTCAGTAATTACTCAGCATCAAGCAACTATTGGTACATTGTTGAATCAAAATAAGGCTTTGATAATTTTGTCATCATTCAATTGTTCTCGAGTTGGCCCATGTCCATTCAATGGTTCAAAATATAACATCACGGCAAAAGAATTGAATCCCATAATTCTAATTAGGGATTTGTTGGGTCCCCTAGGTACTATTGTATCTAAAATAGTGAACTTTTATTCAGCTTACTATTTAATAACTCATAATCAGATCTTGGTAAATAAATATTGGATACTTGATAATTTGAAAGCGACTTTCCAAGTACTTGAAGTACTTAAATACTGTTTAATAGATGAAAATAGAAGAATTTATAATCCCAACCCATGCAATACCATCATTTTGAATCCATCCCATTTGAATTGGTGCTTTTTACATCACAATTATTGTGAAGAAACATCCACAATAATTAGCATTGGACAATTTATTTGTGAAAATCTATGTCTAGTTAAATATGGGACACATATAAAAAAATCTGGTCAAATTTTAATTGTTCATGTTGATTCCTTAGTTATAAGATCAGCTAAGCCGTATTTGGCTACTCCAGGAGCGACTGTTCACGGACATTACGGAGAAACCCTTTCTAAAGGAGATACATTAGTTACATTTATATATGAAAAATCCCGATCTGGTGACATAACGCAGGGACTTCCAAAAGTGGAGCAAATCTTAGAAGTACGTTCGATTGGTTCAATATCGATGAACCTTGAAAGGAGAGTCGAAGGTTGGAACGAACGTATACCAAGAATTCTTGGAATTCCTTGGGGATTCTTAATTGGAGCTGAGCTAACTATAGCCCAAAGCCATATCTCTTTGGTTAATAAGATCCAAAAGGTTTATCGATCTCAAGGGGTGCAGATTCATAATAGACATCTAGAGATTATTGTACGACAAGTAACATCAAAAGTGTTGGTTTCAGAAGACGGAATGTCTAATGTTTTTTCGCCTGGAGAATTAATCGGATTGCTGCGAGCAGAACGAGCAGGGCGTGCTTTAGACGAAGCGATCTGTTATCGAGCAATTTTATTAGGAATAACGAGGGCGTCTCTGAATACTCAAAGCTTCATATCTGAAGCAAGTTTTCAAGAAACTGCTAGAGTTTTAGCAAAAGCTGCTCTACGGGGGCGTATTGATTGGTTGAAGGGTCTGAAAGAAAATGTAGTTCTGGGGGGAATTATCCCTATCGGTACCGGATTTAAAAAATTAGTGCACCGTTCAAGGCAAGACAAAAACATTCATTTTGAAATAAAAAAGAAAAATGTATTCAAGTTGGAAATGAGAGATATTTTGTTACACCATCGAGAATTTTTTTGTTCTTGTAGCCCAAAGAATTTCCATGACACATTAGAAAATTCATTTACGCGATTTCATAATTCCTAAGCAGATATTTTTTCTTTTTCCTTTCTAGTTTTGTTAAGTAAAAAAATGAAGTAAGTAATAAAAAAAAATTAATAGTTCGGACTATGTATCAATGGTCAACCTCGTTATAAGGTTCCGTAGGAACAATTAGTTATTAAAAAAAAAAAAAGAGAAAGCGCGGGAAAAATGACAAGAAGGTATTGGAATATCCATTTGGAAGAGATGATGGAGTCGGGAGTTCATTTTGATCATGGTACTAAGAAATGGAATCCTAGAATGGTCCCTTACATTTCTGCAAAGCGTAAAGGTATTCATATTACAAATCTTACTAGAACTTCTCGTTTTTTATCAGAAGCCCGTGATTTAGTTTTTGATGCAGCAAGTCGAGGAAAACCTTTTTAATGGTTGGTATCAAAAATAAAGCAGCGGATTTAGTAGTCTCAGCTGCAATAAGGGCTCGATGTCATTATGTTAATAAAAAATGGCTCGGTGGTATGTTAACGAATTGGTCCACTACAGAAACGAGACTTCATAAGTTCAGAGACTTAAGAGGAGAACAAAAGATGGGGAAACTCAACCGTCTCCCTAAAAGACATGCAGCAATGTTGAAGAGAAAATTATCGACTTTGCAAACATATCTGGGTGGGATCAAATATCTGATTGGGTTGTCCGATATTGTAATCATCGTTGATCAGCAAAAAGAATATACAGTTCTTCGAGAATGTGTCATTTTGGGAATTCCAACACTTTGTTTAATCGATACAAATTGTGACCCGGATCTTGCAGATATTTCGATTCCAATCAACGATGACGTTATAGCTTCAATCCGATTGATTCTTAACAAATTAGTATCCGCAATTTGTGAGGGTCGTTCTAGCTATATAAGAAGTCATTGATTATGATTATGTTATGATTAAGAATAATAAGATTAGTTAATTATTTTGATTTCTTAGATTGTATTCTTGTCTTGCATTTTTAAAAAGAGATAAAATGGGATATTATGTTATGTGATTTCTTCGTATTTTAAATATATGATTAATGATGAAAGTAGATAAGTTGAAAAAGAGATGGTTGAATCAAAATAATTTTTTTTTTTAGTTTAATTTCTGTCAGAGGGCAATATGAATGTTATACCATGTTCCATTAAAACACTCAAAGGATTCTACGATATATCAGGTGTAGAAGTAGGCCAACATTTATATTGGCAAATAGGAGGTTTACAAATTCATGCTCAAGTACTTATCACTTCTTGGGTAGTAATTGCTATCTTATTAGGGTCAGTTATCATAACTGTTCGGAATCCACAAACTATTCCTACCGACGGGCAGAATTTCTTTGAATATGTTCTTGAATTTATTCGAGACTTGAGTAAAACTCAGATTGGAGAAGAATATGGGCCTTGGGTTCCCTTTATTGGAACCATGTTCTTATTTATTTTTGTTTCTAATTGGTCTGGAGCTCTTTTACCTTGGAAAATCATACAGTTACCTCATGGAGAGTTGGCTGCCCCCACGAATGATATAAATACTACTGTTGCTTTAGCTTTACTCACGTCCGTGGCATATTTTTATGCGGGTCTTACCAAAAAAGGATTGGCTTATTTTGGAAAATACATTCAACCAACTCCAATCCTTTTACCAATTAACATCCTAGAAGATTTCACAAAACCTTTATCTCTGAGTTTTCGACTTTTCGGAAATATATTGGCGGATGAATTAGTAGTTGTTGTTCTTGTTTCTTTAGTACCTTCAGTAGTTCCTATCCCTGTCATGTTTCTTGGATTATTTACAAGCGGTATTCAAGCTCTCATTTTTGCAACTTTAGCCGCGGCTTATATAGGGGAATCCATGGAGGGTCATCATTGATTAGTTTTCAAAAGAGTCTTCTTTTTTTAAGCTTACCCCGACTGAGGCAATGCATGGTTCAAGAAAATATATTTGGTTCGGTAACATATACATATATAGATAGAAATAAGAAATCCATATGTATATATGACTAGAGTTCTAAGAGGAAAGATAGACGATATTACGAAGGATGGGTTAGGGAGATCAAACTAGATATATGTCTATATGTAATGTCTATAAGTCCAGCTACAGTTCCTGTATATTTTTCGACGAATTATTCTAGAATCTGATTCAATAAAAAATGCGCGCGGTTTCCGTTATGAAAGAAACAAATGTATATGTGATAGTAGATATATATTAGTTATATATGGGGTTTATCCCTATCTATATATTTTTTTTTCGAAGTTTTAGTTACTTCGATTCGATATTTTTTAGTGATCAAATAAGTAAGAATTCCTTGGTTGATTGTATCATTAACCATTTTTTTTTGGTGTGAGGAACCTATCATCATGAATCCACTGATTTCTGCCGCTTCCGTTATTGCTGCTGGATTGGCCGTAGGGCTTGCTTCTATTGGACCTGGAGTTGGTCAAGGTACTGCTGCAGGCCAAGCCGTAGAAGGTATTGCGAGACAACCAGAAGCAGAAGGAAAAATAAGAGGCACCTTATTGCTTAGTCTAGCTTTTATGGAAGCTTTAACCATTTATGGGCTCGTTGTGGCATTAGCACTTTTATTTGCAAATCCTTTTGTTTAATTTCATCCTAGAACGAAAATGTAAAAAAGTGCATTACACACTTTTTCTTATTTTTTTAATTCACTGCGGTTTGCTTTTGTGAATTATATCACTATTTTACTCCTACAATTATGTATTTGTTGGAACAATACCCCGGGAAAGACTGATTT